TAACCTTTCAAACACAACCAATATCTATTCGAACTCCTTTTACCTGTAGGAATACATCTTGGATCTGCCGATTGTGTTATGGCCGAAGTCCTACTCATGGCGACTTGGTGGAATTGGGAGAAGCTGTAGGTATTATTGCGGGCCAATCCATTGGAGAACCGGGCACTCAACTAACATTAAGAACTTTTCATACCGGCGGAGTATTCACAGGGGGTACTGCAGAACATGTGCGAGCCCCTTCTAATGGAAAAATAAAATTCAATGAGGATTTGGTTCATCCTACACGTACACGTCATGGGCATCCCGCTTTTCTATGTTATATAGACTTGTATGTAACTATTGAAAGTGACGATATTATACATAACGTGACTATTCCACCAAAAAGTTTTCTATTAGTTCAAAATGATCAATATGTAGAATCAGAACAAGTGATTGCTGAGATTCGCGCGGGAACATACACTTTGAATTTGAAAGAAAAGGTTCGAAAACATATTTATTCTGACTCAGAAGGAGAAATGCATTGGAGTACCGATGTGTACCATGCATCCGAATTTACATATAGTAATGTACATATCTTACCAAAAACAAGTCATTTATGGATATTATCAGGAAGGTCGTGCAGATCCGGTGCAGTCTCTTTTTCACTCCGCAAGGATCAAGATCAAATGAATATTCATTCTCTTTCTACTGGAGAAAGAAATATTTCTAACCCTTTAGTAAGTAATGATCAAGTAAGACATAAATTCTTTAGTTTCAATCCTTCTGGTAAAAAAGAAAGGAGGATTCCGGATTATTCAGTATTTAATCAAATCCTATGTATAGATAATTGTCATTTTATACATCCTGCTATTTTCCACGATACTTCAGATTTATTGGCAAAGAGGCGAAGAAATAGATTCATCATTCCATTTCCATTCCAATCGATTCAAGAACGAGACAAAGAACTAATGTTCCCTTCCGGTATCTCGATTGAAATACCTATCAATGGTATTTTTCGTAGAAATAGTATTCTTGCTTATTTTGATGATCCTCAATACAGAACACAGAGTTCGGGAATTACTAAATATAGGACTATAGGAATTCATTCCATTTTTAAAAAAGAGGATTTTTTAATTGAGTATCGAGGAGTCAAAGAATTTAAGCCAAAATACCAAATCAAAGTAGATCGATTTTTTTTCATTCCCGAGGAAGTGCATATTTTACCTGAATCTTCTTCCATAATGGTACGGAACAATAGTATCGTTGGAGTAGATACACCAATCACTTTAAATATAAGAAGTCGAGTAGGCGGATTGGTCCGAGTGGAGAAGAAAAAAAAAAGGATTGAATTAAAAATATTTTCTGGGAATATCTATTTTCCTGGAGAGATGGATAAGATATCCCGACACAGTGCCATCTTGATACCACCCGGAACAACGGTAAAAAAAAAAAATTCTAAGGAATCAAAAAAAAAGAAAAATTGGATCTATGTCCAATGGATCACAACTACCAAGAAAAAGTATTTTGTTTTGGTTCGACCCGTAATTCTATATGAAATAGCGGACGGTATCAATTTAGTAAAACTTTTCCCCCAAGATCTGTTCCAGGAAAGGGATAATCTGGAACTTAAAGTTATCAATTATATTCTTTATGGAAATGGAAAATCGATTCGGGGAATTTCTGACACAAGGATTCAATTAGTTCGGACTTGTTTAGTCTTGAATTGGGATCAAGACAAAAAAAGTTCTTCGATAGAAGAGGCCCGCGCTTCTTTTGTTGAAGTAAGTACAAATGGTTTGATTGGAGATTTCCTAAGAATTGACTTAGTGAAATCCCATATTTCGTATTTCAGAAAAAGGAATGATCTGTCCGGTTCAGGATTGATCTCGGATAATGAGTCGCATCCGACCAATATCAATCCATTTTATTCTATTTATTCCAAGGCAAAAATTCAACAATCACTTAGCCAAAATCACGGCACTATTCGTATGTTGTTGAATAGAAATAAGGAATGCCGATCTTTGATAATTTTGTCATCATATAATTGTTTTCAAATGGGACTATTCAACGATGGAAAATATCACAATGGGATAAAAGAAGGGATTAATAAATTGAAAAGAGATCCTATAATTCCAATTAAGAATTCGTTAGGCCCTTTAGGAATAGCACTTCAAGTTTCAAATTTTTATTCATTTTACCATTTAATAACTCATAATCAGATCTCGATAAATAAAAATTTGAAACTTGACAAATTAAAGGAAACTTTTCAAGTATTAAAATATTATTTAATGGACGAAAACGAGAGAATTTATAAGCCCGATCTATGCAGTAACATCGTTTTAAATCCATTCCATTTGAATTGGTATTTTCTCCATCATAATTATTGTGAAAAAACGTTTACAATAATTAGTCTTGGACAATTTATTTGTGAAAATGTATGTATAGCTCAAACTAAAAATGGACCACATCTAAAATCGGGTCAAATTCTAACTGTTCAAACGGATTCTGTAGTAATAAGATCAGCTAACCCTTATTTGGCGACTCCAGGAGCAACTGTTCATGGCCATTATGGAGAAATCCTTTATGAAGGAGATATATTAGTTACATTTATATACGAAAAATCGAGATCTGGTGATATAACACAAGGTCTTCCAAAAGTAGAACAGGTATTAGAAGTGCGCTCGATTGATTCAATATCGATGAACCTAGAAAAGAGAATTGACGCTTGGAACGGGCGTATAACAAGAATTCTCGGCATTCCTTGGGGATTCTTGATTGGTGCTGAGCTAACTATAGCGCAAAGTCGTATTTCTTTGGTTAATAAAATCCAAAAAGTTTATCGATCCCAGGGAGTGCACATCCATAATAGACATATAGAAATTATTGTACGTCAAATAACATCAAAAGTCTTAGTTTCAGAAGATGGAATGTCTAATGTTTTTTTACCCGGCGAACTAATTGGATTGTTGCGAGCCGAACGAACGGGGCGTGCCCTGGAAGAAGCGATTTGTTACCGAGCTCTATTATTGGGAATAACAAAAACATCTCTGAATACTCAAAGTTTCATATCTGAAGCAAGTTTTCAAGAAACTGCTAGAGTTTTAGCAAAAGCCGCTCTCCGGGGTCGTATCGATTGGTTGAAGGGTCTGAAAGAGAATGTTGTTTTAGGGGGAATGATACCCGTTGGTACCGGATTCAAAAGAATAATGTACCATTCAAGGCCGAGGCAACATAACAAGATTACCTTGGAAACAAAAAAAAATAATTTATTCGAGGGAAAAATGAGAGATATTTTGTTCCACCACAGAGAATTATTTTTTTTTTAATTTCAAAGAATTTATGCGATACATGAGAGCAATCTAGGATTTAATGATTCCTAAGAGCGGATTCATCTCTTTAAACGCGGTCATTTGATTTTTTTTGGTAATAAAAGATAAGATAATAAAAAAAATAATAAATAGAGAAAAATGAATGGCCTGATCATGTATCAACGACCAATTTTCGGTAGAAGAGAAGGTTCCATAGGAACATTTATTTATTTATATTTCAGTCTCTTTTTTCAATTTTTTTTTTTTTTTTTTAATGTGGGGATAAATGACAAAAAGATATTGGAACATAACTTTTGAAGAGATGATGGAAGCTGGAGTTCATTTTGGCCACGGTACTAGGAAATGGAATCCTAGAATGGCACCTTATATATCCGCAAAGCGTAAGGGTATTCATATTACAAATCTTACTAGAACTGCTCGTTTTTTATCAGAAGCTTGTGATTTAGTTTTTGATGCAGCAAGTAGGGGAAAACAATTTTTAATTGTTGGTACCAAAAAAAAAGCAGCTGATTCAGTAGCGAGGGCTGCAATAAGAGCTCGATGTCATTATGTTAATAAAAAATGGCTCGGCGGTATGTTAACGAATTGGTATACTACAGAAACGAGACTTCATAAGTTCAGGGACTTGAGAACGGAACAAAAGACGGGGAGACTCAACTGTCTTCCAAAAAGAGATGCTGCTATCTTAAAGAGACAATTATCTCACTTGGAAACATATCTTGGCGGCATTAAATATATGACGGGGTTACCCGATATTGTAATAATTGTTGATCAGCAAGAAGAATATACAGCTCTTCGAGAATGTATCACTTTGGGAATTCCAACGATTTGTTTAATCGATACAAATTGTGACCCAGACCTCGCCGATATTTCGATTCCAGCTAATGATGATGCTATAGCTTCAATCCGATTAATTCTTAACAAATTAGTATTTGCAATTTGTGAGGGTCGTTCTAGCTCTATACGAAATTCTTGATTAATAATAAGATAAATAAATTATTTGATTTGGTTGGGGGGATTCATAGATTTATGGAATCGGTTACTATACTATTACTAAATCGCGCAAAAAAGAAAAAGATAAAGAGAACAAACGGAAATATTATGCGATTAGTTGGTATTCAAAATAGAAAATGAAAGTAGACAAGTCAAAAAGGAGATGGTTGAATCAAAATAATTCCCTTTCAAGTTCTATTTCTTTTAGAGGGCAATATGAATGTTCTATTATGTTCCATCAACACATTAAAAAGATTATATGATATATCGGCTGTGGAAGTAGGTCAACATTTCTATTGGCAAATAGGGGGTTTCCAAGTGCATGCCCAAGTACTTATTACTTCTTGGGTTGTAATTGCTATCTTATTAGTTTCAGCCATTCTAGTTGTTCGAAATCCGCAAACCATTCCCACTTTCGGTCAAAATTTCTTTGAATATGTCCTTGAATTCATTCGAGACGTGAGCAAAACTCAGATTGGAGAAGAATATGGTCCGTGGGTTCCATTTATTGGAACTATGTTTCTATTTATTTTTGTTTCTAATTGGTCAGGGGCTCTTTTGCCTTGGAAAATCATACAGTTACCTCATGGGGAATTAGCTGCACCCACAAATGATATAAATACTACTGTTGCATTAGCTTTACTTACGTCAGTAGCATATTTCTATGCGGGTCTTTCAAAAAAAGGATTAGCTTATTTTGGTAAATACATCCAACCAACTCCAATCCTTTTACCGATTAACATCTTAGAAGATTTCACAAAACCCTTATCGCTTAGTTTTCGACTTTTTGGAAATATATTAGCTGATGAATTAGTAGTTGTTGTTCTTGTTTCTTTAGTACCTTTAGTAGTTCCTATACCTGTCATGTTCCTTGGATTATTTACAAGTGGTATTCAAGCTCTTATTTTTGCTACTTTAGCTGCAGCTTATATAGGTGAATCCATGGAAGGCCATCATTGACTAGTTTTCGAAATAGTATTTTTTTTAGTTTAGCCCATCGCAATGTATGTACGGCTCAAGATAATCTACTTAGAGAACATAAATATATAAAATAGAAAGAAAAGATATTTTGAAAATTTTGAATAAAAGGTTTATCCCCCCCCAGAAAGATGCAATAAGGTATAAATAAAATAAGTATACGATTTAGTGTAATATGTAATAGTAAAATGTAAAAGATTACCTGGGAATTGTAAAAAAAAAAATAGGAAAAAGATCTTTTAGATAGATCTCTTTCCTATTTTTCCTAAAAATACTCTTTGTTTGACCAATTTCAATTTTCCTCCAATCTATATTCTTTTTTTTTGTTTTGTATTGTTGTATTTGTTTTGTTCATTCAATTATAACTATAACATATTCAATATTTTTATTAGATTATTTATTATTATTATTATTTTAGATTCGATTAATTAGATTAGGATATATTAGTATATTAGATATTAGGAGCTATAAGTATGATAGCTGCCTTTACGACGTGTGATAAAAAGATGTTATATAGAACTAGAATAGAGTCCCTTTTCATTCATTCACATCCAATTCAACGATTGACCAAAAGAAAATTTTCATAAATAAAAAAATCAAATTCTATTTAGATCACTCAAATTCCGATATTTCTATGCAATAATTCAGTCTAACGAATTGATTTAGATTGATTATATCCATATGGGATAATAAAAAAAGGGAAGAAAGGTCTTCAAAAAAACCGAGATTCAAAAAAAAAATAGAGTAGGAGTGAGGGGGGGTCGAACTAGGTGTATATAATCTAATCGATATAAGACAACTCTTTATTTTTTTTTTAGAGGTTTGGTTTCAAAGAATGATTCTCGAATCCGATTGAATCTAAGACACGACTAATTGGTTTACGGTATGGAAGAAACATATGTATATGTGATATTAGATATTAACTAGTTATATATGAATTAACTATATATCTAAATTTGCCCTGCTACTACTGTAAATTTAGATAAGGATTCAAATAGGGATTCAAAAAAGGAAGCCCTTCCGTTTCATTTCTAATTGTGAATTGAATATTGAATGACTAAATAAATTAAATCAAGAAAAAGAACGAAGAATTCAAAGAATAGTTCAAAAAATTAAGGTAAGATAAGAACAAAAGTTATATGGATTCAAAAAAAAACTACGTGTGTAGAAACGAAAAAAAAATATCGAAGTAATTCGGATAGTTCAAGAAATATTATTATTTCAATTCGGAATTCTTAATTACTTCGACTGGATAAATCTTAGTAATTGAATAATTAAGTCATAATTTGTTGGTTGATTATATCATTAACTATTTCTTTTCTTTATTTTATTTGGGGTGCGAGGAACTTATCATGAATCCACTGATTTCTGCCGCTTCCGTTATTGCTGCTGGGTTGGCCGTCGGGCTTGCTTCTATTGGACCTGGGGTTGGTCAAGGCACTGCTGCAGGGCAAGCTGTAGAAGGGATTGCGCGACAACCGGAGGCAGAGGGAAAAATACGGGGTACTTTATTGCTTAGTCTGGCTTTTATGGAAGCTTTAACAATTTATGGGCTGGTTGTAGCATTAGCGCTTTTATTTGCGAATCCTTTTGTTTAATCCTAAAAAAAATAGAAAAAAATTAAAATAAATATTTGTTTTTCCGTGGACTTGCTTTGCTGCTCTTGCTTTTTCGAATTAAATTAAGATTTCGCTCCTACACTAATTTATTCGTTCGGACAAGAACACAGGGGAAGGACTGATTTAAGGGTGAGGAATTAACATACTGATTCGCCTTATTCCTTCCCTTTTTTAGTCCAATCAACCCCCCCTTTTTTTTAGAAAGTTTTTCGAAAGTGTTGAAAACTAGAGATTTTGCAATTTACATAAGAACTGGTATCTAATTCTAAAAAGTATCATTCTTATGGGGAATCTTCCAATTGACGGACCAATTCAAATAATAAATATATTTAATATATAATATTTAATATATATTTATTATAACATTCTTATTATTCTATTAATACTTATTATTATATTAAGATTATTATATTAATAGAATTACTAATAGAATTACTAATAATTAATATGGTACTAATAATTAATATGGATTAATAGTAAGGAATGGGAATAATATTCTATATATATATATATAATATTATATCATATAAAATAAAAAAAACTAAGAAAAAATCTAAAAATAGGAATCCTAGAAAGAGAATTAGTCTATCCATAAGAGGAGA